AACATGTGCGAGCCCCTTCTAATGGAAAAATAAAATTCAACGAGGATTTGGTTCATCCGACACGTACACGTCATGGACATCCTGCTTTTCTATGTTCTAGAGACTTGTATGTAACTATTGAGAGTGAAGATATTATACACAATGTGTGTATTCCGCCCAAAAGTTTTCTTTTAGTTCAAAACGATCAATATGTAGAATCAGAACAAGTGATTGCTGAGATTCGCGCGAGAACATCCACTTTGAATTTGAAAGAGAAGGTTCGAAAACATATTTATTCTGACTCAGAAGGCGAAATGCACTGGAATACTGATGTGTACCATGCACCTGAATTTACATATGGTAATATTCATCTCTTACCAAAAACAAGTCATTTATGGATATTATTAGGGGAGCCCTGGAGATACAGTCTAGGCCCTTGTTCGATCCACAAGGATCAAGATCAAATGAACGCTTATTCTCTTTCTGCCAAGCCAAGATATATTGCTAACCCCTCAGTAACTAATAATCAAGTGAGACACAAATTTTTTAGTTCGTATTTTTCTGGTAAAAATCAAAAAGGAGATAGGATTCCTGATTATTCAGAACTGAATCGAATGACATGTACGGGTCGTTGTAATCTCAGATATCCGGCCATTCTCGACGGTAATTCTGATTTATTGGCAAAGAGGCGAAGAAATAGATTCATCATCCCACTCGAATCGATTCAAGAAGGCGAGAACCAACTAATACCTTCTTCAGGTATCTCAATGGAAATCCCCAGAAATGGTATTCTCCGTAGAAATAGTATTCTTGCTTATTTCGATGATCCTCGATATATAAGAAAGAGCTCGGGACTTACTAAATATGAGACTAGAGAACTAAATTCAATCGTCAACGAAGAGGATTTGATTGAGTATCGAGGAGTCAAGGTATTTTGGCCAAAATACCAAAAGGAAGTAAATCCATTTTTTTTTATTCCCGTGGAAGTCCACATTTTGGCCGAATCCTCTTCCATAATGGTACGGCACAATAGTATTATTGGGGCAGATACACAAATCACTTTCAATAGAAGAAGTCGGGTAGGCGGATTGGTCCGAGTGAAGAAAAAGGCAGAAAAAATGAAACTGATAATCTTTTCTGGAGATATCCATTTTCCTGGAAAGACAAATAAGGCATTCCGATTGATACCGCCAGGAGGGGGAAAACCAAATTCCAAAGAATACAAAAAATTGAAAAATTGGCTCTATATCCAACGAATGAAACTTTCCAGGTATGAAAAAAAGTATTTTGTTTTGGTTCAACCTGTAGTCCCATATAAAAAAACGGATGGTATAAATTTAGGAAGACTTTTCCCGCCGGATCTCTTGCAGGAAAGTGATAATCTACAACTTCGAGTTGTCAATTATATCCTTTATTACGACCCAATTCTTGAAATTTGGGACACAAGTATTCAATTAGTTCGGACTTCTTTAGTGTTGAATTGGGACCAAGACAAAAAAATCGAAAAGGCCTGTGCTTCCTTTGTTGAAATAAGGACAAATGGTTTGCTTAGATATTTTCTAAGAATCGACTTAGCTAAGTCACCTATTTCTTATACCGGAAAAAGGAACGATCTGTCGGGTTCAGGATTGATCTCTGAGAATGGATCAGATCGCGCTAATGTCAATCCATTTTCTTCCATTTATTCCTATTCCAAGGAAAGGATTAAAGAATCCCTTAATCCAAATCAAGGAACTATCCATACGTTGTTGAATCGAAATAAGGAATCTCAATCTTTGATAATTTTGTCATCATCCAATTGTTTTCGAATAGGCCCATTCAACGATGTAAAATCTCCCAATGTGATAAAAGAATCAATCAAAAAGAACCCCCTAATTCCAATTAGGAATTCGTTGGGCCCGTTAGGAACAGGTTTTCCAATTTATAATTTTGATTTATTTTCCCATTTAATAACCCATAATCAGATCTTGGTAACTAACTATTTGCAACTTGACAATTTCAAACAGATTTTTCAAATACTTAAATATTATTTACTGGATGAAAATGGTCAAATTTATAATCCCTATTCATGCAGTAACATCATTTTGAATCCATTCCATTTGAATTGGTATTTTCTCCATTACAATTATTGTGAAGAGACATCTCCAATCGTTAGTCTTGGGCAGTTTCTTTGTGAAAATGTATGTATAGCCAAAAAAGGACCGCATTTAAAATCGGGTCAAGTTCTAATTGTTCAAGTTGACTCTGTGGTAATACGATCAGCTAAGCCTTATTTGGCTACTCCAGGAGCAACTGTTCATGGACATTATGGGGAAATCCTTTACGAAGGCGATACATTAGTTACATTTATATATGAAAAATCAAGATCCGGTGATATAACGCAAGGTCTTCCAAAAGTGGAACAGGTGTTAGAAGTGCGTTCGATTGATTCAATATCGATGAATCTCGAAAAGAGGATTGAGGGTTGGAACAAATCTATAACAAGAATTCTTGGAATTCCTTGGGCATTCTTGATTGGTGC